TTTTCTACGTAGGTTCGAATCCTGCCTCTCCCACTTGTTGTAGTTTTAGCTTGTATATGTGAAAAAACGAGATTTTCTTTCATAGAATAACTCTTTCACTCGGCAAGTTCCGTTGGACCTCTCCTCTCCTTTGCTGTTCGAGTAAACAAGAAATGCTCGAGTTACTAAATACCTAACCCCTCTCTGATAAGGTAATAAACGAAAGAATCTCAAATTTATGAAAAATCTGGTTCGACTGTTGTTGCCCCTGCTCGGAGCTTTGGCAGGTAGTTTTTGCGCCCGTTTTCTAGGATCAGAAGGAAGCGCTATAATGACCACTACGTGCGTTTCATTCTGTGCGCTCGTAAGCTTCCTATTTTGCTTTCATTTTCATTCCTTTCGTTTGAAAGGGCCGCAGAAAAAGATTCTCGATCTCTTCTTTCTCTTTTCCGCTGGGTTCGTGGGAACTTTGCTCCGGATCGAAGTCATCCACCTAGTGGGGGGTCTGGCTTTGCCCGTGTTGGGACCTTTGGTCTTGAATGCAATAGGGGGGCAAGCACTTCCTTCTACGGGCCCTAGCGGGGCGGAGAGCTCCCCCATGTGGGAGGAGGATTCCTTTGAACTTCAAGTTCTCGAGGAATCATTCTCGTCCTCCAAAACGGACACGGACTCCCCCCCGGCAGGGGAGTCCCAGACGGAAGAGGGGGAACCCTCGGTAAATCAGGAGGGGCCAGAGGAAGCTGGGCCTGCGCTTCCAGCTAATCCAGTCCCTTAGGGGGGGAGTCCCAGACGGAAGAGGGGGAACCCTCGGTAAATCAGGAGGGGCCAGAGGAAGCTGGCCCATCTCATGGAGTAGTCCCCTATCCCTACAGGATGGATGAAATGATTGGGGGGGATAGCGTGGAAGCGATAGAACGTCGCCTTCTGGCGAAATTGGCTTATCCCTCATACGAGGTCATCCAATTAGCCCACATTCAAGCCGAAGACCTCTTCGAGGTCAAGGTAGAGATTGTGAAGGTAATGGCTGGCCTTGATCCAACGGGGGATTGGATGGGGCGGGGAGCTCGGGCCCTCGACAATCCCCGTACCGCCACGGGAGAACCCTCCTTGGAGCAGTTGTACCGCCTATTAAGTAATCTTAATGAACACGGTAAAACTGCTCCGGAGTTTGAGGATTTAAAAAATCGAGTGTTCCTCAAGAAAGGCCCTGGGGGGGACTCTATCGCATAAGGGGGCTACTCCCTTTCGGGATGGGCTTTTGCTTCTTTCTTTATTTTTCGATATGCCGCTTCTTCGCCAGCAAGGAGCGAGAAAACAAAGTGGGCTGTAATGATGTCAGAATTTGCACCAATTTCTATCTATTTAGTGATTAGTCTGCTAGTTTCTTTGATCCTACTCGGTGTTCCTTTTCCATTTGCTTCCAATAGTTCTACCTACCCAGAAAAATTGTCGGCCTACGAATGTGGTTTCGATCCTTCCGGTGATGCCAGAAGTCGTTTCGATATACGATTTTATCTTGTTTCAATTTTATTTTTAATCCCTGATCTGGAAGTCACCTTTTTCTTTCCTTGGGCAGTACCTCCCAACAAGATTGATCTGTTTGGATTTTGGTCCATGATGGCCTTTTTATTTATTTTGACGATTGGATTTCTCTATGAATGGAAAAGGGGTGCTTCGGATCGGGAGTAAAGTGATAGGGCACAAAATGGGGGGAAAAAGAAAGGAAAGAGAATAATGCCCACGTTTAATCAATTGATTCGTCATGGTAGAGAAGAAAAACGGCGCACGGACCGTACTCGAGCTTTGGATAAATGTCCCCAGAAAACAGGAGTATGCCCGCGTGTTTCAACGAGAACACCGAAAAAACCGAATTCCGCTCCACGTAAGATAGCCAAAGTACGGTTGAGCAATCGACATGATATATTTGCTCACATTCCGGGCGAAGGTCATAATTCGCAGGAACATTCTATGGTGTTAATAAGAGGAGGTAGAGTGAAAGATTCGCCAGGTGTAAAATCCCATTGTATTCGAGGAGTAAAGGATTTGATGGGAATTCCGGGTCGAAGAAGAGGCAGATCAAAATATGGTGCAGAAAAACCCAAATCGATATGAATGGAAGATGCCTCTGGAACTAGTATCGGTCAGTCGGTGGAACAATCACAACGTTACGCCCCAAAATCAAACTATATGGAGCCGTTACGAATGACCATAATGGAGTCTACTACACTAGCCAAGAAAGAGTGCATTTGACTCACTTCGCCCGTGGAGGTGGCAGAGGAAGCCTAAGGCATGCCCGGGCTAGTGTAACTGATCTCGCTACTCAATCCATATCGTCAGTTATATGGTTGCTTCATCCAAGAGAGGGTAAGAAGGTTCGAAATCATCAATGAGAGCAGGCTATCGCTTCCTCCTTACCCTCTCATCGACTGGGGGACCTAATGCTGGTAGTTGGCTGACTTGGTTGATGGCTTTATGTCATATGTGTGCCAAGTTAGGAAGGTTAGACCGACTAGTTGAAAGGCTTTTTCGTTGAGAATAGTTTGAAGTTCCCTTCTTTGTAGCATTGTAAGTTATTTCCTTCTTTAGCTTATGAATTTTTTTTAGGGAAAAGAATGAGAAAAGTGACAGTGGAAGGAGGGAAAGCTCCTTATTTTACCCGTTCTAAAAGAAGCTCGATTAAGCAGGAAGACCTTTGGTCTCCTGTTCTCTAGCTTAGTCAGTTAGTGGTATCCGTCGGTCGGTTAGCAGATTTGCAGATAGAAAAGGCTAGCCAGCCTAAGCCGATCCCGAGGAAAGGGACTATAGGATTGCCCACGACAAGCATTGGATTTATTTTTTGATGATCTCCGACTCCTAAGTCTTCCGCGTGCCTTATTCCACCCTCAAAAAACGATTTTCGTAGTTTATCAGCCCGTCTTGCCTCACACTTCTACTTCAGGAGCTTGCCTTGAGGGTACGATGACGATCTTAGTCCGAATAACTGCTTCAGCAGGGTGGGAATGAATAGAAGGCCGGTGCTAAACGCCCAATGCTATTTATACGAAAAGACTGATCGAACCAATGAAGTAAGGCTTTTTAACACTACTTTCAAAGGTAGAGGCAAAAAGCCCACTTTTTAGCGACATGATAGCATGAACTCTTCCCCCGATGTAAACATTTCCTGCCTAACAGATTTGTAGACGTCCAGGAAGCTTAAGATCTTAACAAGAAAGATATAAGGCGATGGCGTCGCCAATTGCATGAAAGAAAGGCCTTTTAGGGGAGTTGGCTCGTGTGTGGAGTGAATTCCTCTGTCCTGTGTGCGGAAGGCATATGAAGTAGTCCAGTAAGGATTCAAGTCAGGTTGTATTTGGATTTTGCAACTCGGAAATTATCATAGATTGATGATCCTTTCCTTACCCTACTGCCTATCAACATTCAAAATATGCAAAATAGCCCTTATATAAATATAACCAACCCGATCTACGAGTGGATATTGCCTTTTTTTTCATCGGCGATCTTTCATAGAGTTGCCGAAGCCAGAAAATCTGCTAATGCAATCCGCAGAATTACATCAGATCAAGGTGTGGATCTATTTCGAACAAGTGATATCCAAGAAGAAGCCATTCGTTACTTCTCCAACCTGTTTCAGTTTTCACCGGTGAACCACACTCGAGCCTCTATCTCATCCCTTCGCTCTCTTATCGACTTCATCAGATGCTCCAACTAGATGCAAGCGAATCTTCTGCAACAGGTTAACTACGGAGGAGATTCCAAATTGTCTTTTCAGCATGCCGCTCGACAAATCCCCTGGCTCGGATGGTTTTCCAGCTGACTTTTACAGATTAACTTGGGATATTGTTGGCCCGGACTTTGTTGTTCAAACTAAAAGAAAGAACGCTAATCAAATTCTTGTTATTAAAGGTCCGATCTGATGTTTACGATTTGTTGTGGTTAATCTTCCCAATTGACTAAGTGCAAGTTAGAACATGGTAGCTTCTGATTCACGGCCAATGAGACTCCGCTTGCGAGCTGAACTCTTTTTGGCATCATTCGCAGTGAGAGAAGAGAGCATACGCAGTGAAGAAGGGAGTGGAGCTTATATTTCAAAGTATATTAAAGGTATTCTAAAATCAAGATTATCCCGACGTGAGCAGTCACGCTGGAATATAATAGATGATACAACTTCTATGGCTTTCTTTGAAGAATTTGCGTCTCTTAATCCAGTTTTTCATACTTTCTTATTTTACGGGAGGAGAGACGGAGAAGATCTTTCTTTTCACATTGTTGGGTTTTTTCGTCTATCGATACGGGGTTACATATTCTTTTTATGGGAAAGCTTCTAGCTACCGAAAAGGATCCGAGCAAGCTCATCTTCTAGAATCAAATCACATCGAAGAAAGGTAGCACTGGAAGGGCAGAGTACTCAATTTTTTTATCTTTGTGCAAGTAATGATCGTGTCAGCATCTTTTGGTTAACTGATTCAGTTACCGATCAATCTGGCCCTAGGTTCCCTAGCTCCAACGCGGAAGGACTCTCATTTCGTCCAGATCTTTGCTTTGCGGCATCTCCAACTGTAAGCTCTGATGGACCAACACTTATGCATGCGATTTCAAGTCTTCATAAATGAGAAAGTTCGAGTCATTACACAAGCAAAGGATAGCTATAACGAGAAAAAGGTATTTGATTTTGCTAATCCCAAGGGGAATGTGAAATGTGGAATGAATCAGGAAGTAGCCCTTTGATTTATCAAAAATACAGAAGTAGTAGTCTTCCCGGGTCTCACTGTTCGGATAACTTTCCTTTTAATCCTACTGCATAGGCAAGATCTCATCCTTCGGCGAATCATGTGGGGCTCAGAAGAGTGCTCCCTACGACGGTAAATCGGGGCAAAAGACCCTTTCTTCGACGACGTGGACACGGGGAGGGAGCAGGCGAAGCGTGTCATTCGTAATGGAAAGAAAGAGACCACTACTTCGCCTCTTTGTTGGACCGCCGGCGCGAACACAGTGGTCTCTGATCAGGACCAGGAACCAATTCGAATTTGGATCTTGACATGTTGGTGGTTTTTAACCGTAGGCATCTTGCCAGGAAGTTGGTGGGCTTATCATGAATTAGGTCGGGGTGGCTGGTGGTTTCGGGATCCCGTAGAAAATGCTTCTTTTATGCCTCGGGTATTAGCCACAGCTCGTATTCATTCTGTAATTTTACCCCTTCTTCATTCTTGGACCTCGTTTCTTAATATTGTGACTTTTCCATGCTGTGTCTCAGGAACCTTTTCAATACGGTCCGGATTGCTAGCTCCCGTTCATAGTTTTGCTACAGATGATACACGAGGAATCTTTTTATGGTGGTTCTTCCTTCTAATGACCGGCATATCTATGATTCTTTTCTACCAGATGAAGCAGCAGGCATCGGTCCGTAGAACGTATAAAAAAGAGATGGTTGTGGCGCGAAGTACTCTTGTGCATCTACGTCACTCGGCTCGCGCGCAACCCCGCCCCGTTATGTTATGGAAGAATTGAACTTCTTGCTGGGCTGGTTATTCAGAGCCAGCAATTGGCTGCCGGATTTCGTCCTGCAATGAGGCAGATCGCTTCGGGGGGTCACTGTGGCGTGGCTGAATGTAGAGCAGTCCGCCCCTACAGCGTTTGATCAGTAGATTATTTAGAACTTCGGAAGATGGTCAAGGTACGAAGTGACAAGCCACTGCGCTAGATGCGCATGTGGTCGTAGTAGTCGGCTCGTCGCTACTTTTATCCAAAGAATAAGGCCTACAAGCTCTCTGTTTGGAGACAGAACAACGTTATAAGTTCTGAGTCGTATGAAAACTAGCGGTTTGGGGGAAATAGCGATTTATCAATAACATAGAATAAACAAGCTTGCTTGGCAGACTGGAAGATAAAGGCAAGCAGCAACATAGAGTACCTTGACCTGCTCGCTGGGGACATAAGGATTGACATGTGCCGAGACAGCTGTCCCGCGGATTAAGGAATCCGCAAAGGCTAATGCCATAAGACGAGCAAGACTAAAGAAAGAGAAGATCGGTCCTCGTCCACTCGGAAAGCTTTTTCTCATCATAGGGGGACGGAGACGGTTAGTCAGCATTCCACTACCAACGAGCAGCAAACTCCTTGCGACTCTAATTGAGAAAAACCCAACAACGGCCACCCTCCCTAGGTGTAAGATAATAGGGCTTGATGCCTAGCGGCTTCCTTTTACGGGTTGTCCGATCTCACAGGTTTACACCTTTTAGGAATGAATGTTCCACGAGTCGTGATGCTTTGATTGTCGTCTTTCGAATGAAGGATTTGTCTAGCTAATAAACATCATCCTTCAGTCCGCGCCGGCATTCCAGAACGAATTCTTATCGCTTAGCACAAGCGCTAACCCTGACAAGGCCCTACATCGCATATGCAGTTGGAGTGGTTAGTCGATTCATGCAAAATCCAAAGAAACCTCACTTTCGACGAATATTGAGGTACATGAAAGGAAGACTTGACTATGGTCTTCTGTATAAGAAAGGAGAACAGTGTAAGATAGTTGGCTATTGTGACGCCGACTATGCTGGTGATCACGACACGCGTCGATCAACAACTGGAAACGTGTTCAGGCTTGGTTTAGGAGCAGTTTGTCTTTGAAAAGTAAGCGGTGTTTTAGCCGTAACCCTTGTTGGAAGAGAATACCACGTAGGAGTGAAAACTCCCCTGCTCATCCATCTTCATTCCAAAGGCGAACATTTCAATTGAGTGACTGTAACTGCTATCTATAGTTTACAGTCAGTAGTTCTTAACCAACCGCCCAGCTTTATAAAGCTTTAAGAGGGAATAGGGAGTAAGGGGGACCTTCGCTTCATTATAAAATTGACCTGGACCCTCTTTCTTCTCCTGCTGCAGATTTTGCCCTGCGCGGATTCTGGAGCTTCTTCTTTAGTCTAGGATTTCAAATAATAATCAAATCAAAAGAAGCGCCTGGGCGAGAACAAGAAGCGGTCGTCGTACGCCGGCCGGTAGCTCTACTAAGCGAAGAACCGCTCGCTGCCTTTTCTTCGCGAATAACCATGTGGAGTGGAGGTAGCCTAGGAGAAGAGAAGCAAGCTACCTTCGCCTACCTCCCATCTATAAGCGGCAATGGTAAGAGCTGGTAAGCATGGTAACTGTATCGGCTAAGGGGCCGGCGCTCCGCGTTCTATCTAGGTTCCGCTCTGACCTTTCCCCACCTCACATAGAAGAAGGGGAAGCCCTTCAATAGAAGAACCCGTGTGAGTGGGAGGGGATTGAATCATTCATTCATCGGATACGTCTTTTACCGTGATCCATTTCATGTCAACTCTAATTAGTTATCAAAAGGCCTACCTTACAAAGGGAAACGGCCGCATCGGCCCGCTTCGTCACCGTCGGTTCCCGCAACCAAGCCTTTCTCTTATTCTTTCTTTCAGAAGGGCTTGCGGTTCATTACACCAAAGGCTTTCAGTGAACTATTGAAGCTATCGAGAGAGTACCAAATGCTGACGGTGACGAAGGTTACCGACTTTCGGTGGA